AATTACACTTTGATATAAATCATAGGCTGACCCCTATCGTTCCCCAATAAAATACGAATTAGTTTGTTTATTCTTTGTTTATTCACAACCATTAACTAGTTCATCTCGGCACGTATTGATTGTCTACTATTATAATAAAAGACATTTAATAACCAATTACTAGACAAAAATGATTGGGTAGATAAAACCCGTTCGATGTATTTTTCATGGATAAATGTAGCATGCCGAAAATAGACAGAGATAAGGGCGGAAGGACTTTTTCTTTTTTTATCACAACTTCAACCAATTCTATTTCTGTTATATGGCAAAATCCGGCCTATAGATATCGATTTGAATAGGTATCTAAGGGTGCCGCCAATAACTCCGGAATACGAATTACTTTATTCTCCAATATTTAGGGAATAGAAATTGCAAAAATCCCTTATTCCATTTATTTTTTGTTCTAGTAAGATTTTATGCCATTTTTACATATTTCTATTTATTTATTTTTTCTAAAGGTAGTTAGTGTAGAGAAAAAATAAACAGATAATGAAATGAACCGTAAAACTCAAAAATGATTTGTTTTAACAATAGATGTCTTTCACATCCAATTTGATTAATGAATAACCTTTTCTTTTTTGAATGGCAGTTCCAAAAAAACGTACTTCTATATTAAAAAAACGTATTCGTAAAAATCTTTGGAAAAAGGGGGGGTACTGGGCAGCGTTGAAGGCTTTTTCGTTAGCGAAATCCCTTGCTACTGGGAATTCAAAAAGTTTTTTTTTTTACAACAAATAAATAATAAAAGGTTGAAATAATCTGAATCCCCCGGACTCAAAAATGAGTTAATTGTGTTTCGAATTTATACTATAGAATTTAGAAAAATCGAAAAAAGTAAGTAAACATTCCCTTTTGTAATGTTTTGAACCAATTGATTTGTCTACTGAATTCGAAAATAAAATAAAAAAAAAAAAAAAAAGAAAGAAACCCTTTTTGAGTTGTTCCCTGGAGTGAAGTTAGAACTATCTAGTTACAGCCGTTACAACGGTTCTAGTTTATCAAAGAAGAAACTATGAAAGTTAAGTTAAAAAAAACTGAAACCTTAAATAATTAAATAAAATAACAAATAACAAAAGAAGGGGCGGAATCTTTAAATCGCCCTTTCAATGTTTTTAGTAAGCATTCTAATTTGAAATTGATGAATAAAAATCCATTGAAATAGACTCTTTCGATCTCGACGATTGACTAATAATAGGTTATTATTATTTCGAGCAAGCCGCTATGGTGAAATCGGTAGACACGCTGCTCTTAGGAAGCAGTGCTAGAGCATCTCGGTTCGAGTCCGAGTGGCGGCATAGCATCTTTAAAAAGATATACAAAAAAAGTGCTCTAAGGAATTTAATTTATGATTTCCATTCTGTATATTTGAGGTATTCTCGCTTTAAAATTTTTTTTTATGATCTTTTCAACTTTGGAGCGTATATTAACGCATATATCCTTTTCGGTCGTTTCAATTGGAATTACAATTTATTTAATAACCTTCTTAGTCGATGAAATCAGAGGGCTATATGTTTCATCAGAAAGGGGGATGACAGCTACCGCTTTATGTCTAACAGGATTATTAATCACCCGTTGGGTTTACTCGAGACATTTCCCATTAAGTGATTTATATGAATCATTAATCTTTCTTTCGTGGAGTTTATCTATTATTCATAGGATTATTGATTTTAAAAATAATCAAAATCATTTAAGCGCTATAACGGCACCAAGTGCTTTTTTTACCCAAGGCTTTGCGACTTCAGGTTTTTTAACCAAAATGCATCAATCCGGAATATTAGTACCCGCTCTCCAAGTCCAGTGGTTAATGATGCACGTAAGTATGATGGTATTGGGCTATGCAGCTCTTTTATGTGGATCATTATTATCCACGGCTCTTCTAGTCATTACATTTCGAAAAGTGATAAGGATTTTTTTGAAAAGAAAAAATTTTTTAAATGTAAATGGGTCATTTTGTTTCAGTGAAATCCAATACATGAACGAAAAAAAGAATGTTTTCCTAAATACTTTTTCCGCTAGAAATTATTACAGGTATCAAGTGATTCAACAATTGGATCGTTGGAGTTATCGTATTATTAGTTTAGGATTTATCTTTTTAACCACAGGTATTCTTTCGGGAGCAGTATGGGCTAATGAGGCGTGGGGGTCTTATTGGAATTGGGATCCAAAAGAAACTTGGGCATTTATTACTTGGACGATATTCGGGATTTATTTACATACTCGAACAAATACAAAAGGGGAAGGTGTAAATTCCGCAATTGTGGCTTCTATGGGTTTTCTTATAATTTGGATATGCTATTTCGGAGTCAATCTATTAGGAATAGGGTTACATAGTTATGGTTCATTTAATTAACACCTATTTGAATTGAAGAAAGGACTTGATGACTACAAACATAGGACAGCGCGGAGATCGAAACGAAACTTGGTGTTAGTGTAAGATGCCGAGAACCTTTTGAATCGCCGCACTGCTTGATTCAAAAGGTTCTTACAAATGCCTTTGGCGGTTGGTCACAATTTAATTTCAATTTAATTTAAATTATTTTACTTCTTCTTTTTATTTAACTTAAACTTAAGAGTAAGAGAAGAAAAAGGATTTCTTTGTTCATTGGATAACGAACTCTTTTTAAAATCATGGGATTTCTTTTTGATTTTTTTTAGTCATGAAAACTATCTACAAAAAAAAAATTAGATATAATAGCTTCGGCCTTGTCCGCTGATAGTGAGAGAACGAAATCGGGATAAAGACCAATACCTATTACGGGTAGAAGAATCGAGATCAAAACAAATAACTCCCGTGGTCCAGAATCAAAAAAATAAGAGTTTGGGGCATTAAATAGCTTGTACCCATAGAACATTTGCCGTAACATAGATAATGAATAAATAGGAGTTAATATCATTCCAATTGCCATTACAAAAGTGATTACTATTTTTGGCATTAAAAAAAATTTTTGGCTGGTAATTATTCCAAAAAATACTATCAATTCTGCAACAAAACCACTCATGCCGGGTAATGCAAGGGAGGCCATCGATAAGATACTGAATAGTGTGAAGATCTTTGGAATTGGTATAGCTAGTCCGCCCATTTCGTCTAGATAAGCAAAACGTATTCTATCATAACTCGTTCCTGCCAAGAAAAAAAGTGCAGCACTAATCAACCCATGAGAAATTATTTGTAAAACGGCTCCGTTGAGACCTGTATCGGTTATCGAGCCAATTCCTAAAATTATGAAACCCATATGAGATACAGAGGAATAGGCTATTCTTTTTTTTAAATTCCGTTGGCCGGGAGATGTTGAAGCTGCATAAATTATTTGCACGGTACCTACTATCATGAACCAGGGGGAAAATATAGAATGGGCGTGCGGTAATAGTTCCATATTGATTCGAATCAACCCATATGCTCCCATTTTTAATAAGATTCCGGCTAGAAGCATACAAGTACTGTAATGTGCCTCTCCGTGGGTGTCTGGTAACCACGTATGAAAGGGTATAATCGGCAATTTGACAGCAAAAGCAATAAAAAATCCAATATAGAATATTATTTCCAGTGCCACAGGATACGACTGATTAACTAATGTTTCCAAATTTAATGTTGGTTCATTGGAACCATATAAACCGATACCCAAAACTCCTATTAAAAGAAAAACGGAGCCTCCTGCCGTGTACAAAATAAATTTTGTGGCTGAATAAAGGCGTTTCTTTCCACCCCACACGGCCAGAAGTAGATAAACGGGAATTAATTCTAATTCCCACATGATGAAAAAAAGTAAAAGGTCCCGAGAAGAAAATGATCCTATTTGACCGCTGTACATCGCTAACATCAGGAAGTGGAATAGTCGGGAATTCAGAGTAACTGGCCGAGCCGCTAAAGTAGCTAAAGTGGTGATAAATCCCGTCAGTAAAATGGGTCCTATGGAAAGTCCATCTATTCCCAATCGCCAGTCAAACTCAAAAAAAGTGATCCATTTATAATCCTCTGCCAGCTGGATTAATGGATCGTCCAATTGGAAATTATAACAGAATGCATAGGTCGTTAGAAGGAGTTCTAAGACACATATATATATTGTATATCCTCTAGTCACCTTATTTCCTCTATGAGGGAGAAAAAAAATTAAAGAACCCGCGGCTATCGGAAAAACTACAATTAGTGTTAACCAAGGAAAATAATTCGTGGTAAAGACAAGATACACTTGGCCTAGAAAAACCCGTGCTCGAAACTCGAAAATAGAATATATTCGTATTTTTTTTGTCTTTTTCGAGTACGGGTTTTTGTCGGTAATCGGTAAAAAAAAAAAAGAAACTGTATTCAAAACGGATTCAAGTGGGTTTTTCGGGAACGTATCAATATCAATAAGCTAGACCCATGCTTCGGGTTGTTTCATGCCATAAATAAACTCGAACACTCAAGAAATCCGTTGGACAGGCGGATTCACATCGCTTACAACCAACACAGTCCTCTGTTCTTGGAGCAGAAGCAATTTGCTTTGCTTTACATCCGTCCCAAGGTATCATTTCTAATACATCCGTGGGGCAAGCTCGTACACATTGAGTACACCCTATACATGTATCATAAATCTTTACTGAATGTGACATTGGATCTATCTATTTTTGTTTTGAACTTTTTAATTTTCGATCTAGTCAATTTTGAAATGTCATATTTAAACACCAGATGAATCAATGATTTACCAGAATTTTGCTAATTAATCCACTTCTGGATCAAGGGAACAAAGATACTTTGATTTCTTCCAGTTTCACAAACAGGATCGAAATTAGGGCATATTAGATATCCTAAATTGAATTTATGAATATTATAATTTTTAAATACTACTTATTCAACAAAGTCGATTGATTGATACGCGTCGATTTTCTGTTACGATAAATTGACGAAACAATAGCTGATCCGATAGCTGCTTCAGCGGCTGCAATAGCTATAACAAAAATTGAAAAAATATTTCCTTTTAATTGTCGACTATCAAAAAAATCAGAGAATGTTACGAAATTGATATTAACTGCATTTAGTATAAGTTCAAGACACATCAAGGCCCGAACCATATTTCGGCTCGTAATCAAGCCATAGATACCAATCGAAAATAAATAAGCACTCAAAACAAGTACATGCTCGAGCATCATTAACCAACTCCGTACCAATTTCGATTCATTTCAATCTGAACAATAATAATAATGCAAGTGATTTGGTTGCTTAGAATATACCAGGTACGGAACAAAAGAATCTATTTGGTAATAGATCGAATAAAAAAAAAAAATTCGATTTTGATTTTCTATTGATCTGTGAATAGTATTCAACTATACTTTACAAGAATTTAAGGGAAATGAATGTGATAACACATAATGAATGTGATAACACATAAAAAAGTAGAATTGGGATTGCTGTTCCTAGTTAGAAAGATTTGTTATTGACGCGCCACGGCAATTGCACCTATCAAAGCAACTAAAAGAATTATTGAAACGAGTTCAAATGGAAGAAAAAAGTCTGTTGATAAATGAATTCCAATTTGTTGACTATTACTTATCAAATCTTGTTCAATAATCTGATTGGCTCGTGTAGTCCAAATAATCCCGTACCACGACGTATCTAGAATAGTAGTGATTAGCGAAAAAAAAATACTTGTACAAACCAGGGAAGTAAGACCATCGCCAATAGTCCAAAGATTCAACTGAAAATCTTTGGAATAGTCTGAGCCGTTCATGAACATTACAGCAAATATGATTAAAACATTTACAGCTCCCACGTAAATAAGGAGTTGCGCGGCAGCTACAAAATGGGAATTTGATAGAATATAGAATAATGATATACAAACAAGAACCAATCCCAAGGAAAAGGCAGAATAAATTGGGTTGGTAAATAATACCACTCCCAGCCCTCCTAATATAAGACCCGATCCCAGAAAAACTAAAAGAAAATCGTGTATTGGTCCAGGCAAATCCATTATATTAAAATAGGAGATAAATAAATCGAAATCTTTTTCATGACTTTATTGAGCCGACCAGGAAAAATTATTTATGAGACATTCTCAATTTCAATTCAATGAAATTCTAATCTACTAAGTGGGAATTGATGCGGATACAGTTCTGGGATCAATTTCGTTCTTTTCGTTATTCTAAATGGCAATTTGAAATTGAAGCTATATAGTTCGAAAAAGCTTCTGTCTATATATTATTTCATTTCAATACAAATTTAGTTGGACTTCTCATCAACCAATCAAAAGTTGGGATTTGGAGTTATTGACCAAGCAAAAAAACAACCTTATCCCTTTATACCAACTATACCAAAACTGAACCTTAGTAATTCGAAATTCAAAAGGTTTAGACGTTTTTTCGTTGAGGCGAATTCAAGACTGTTCGAATTGTAAAATCGTCAATTACTGACATTGGTAAACGACCTAAAGCAATTTGATTATAATTCAATTCGTGACGGTCGTAAGTAGCAAGTTCATATTCTTCAGTCATTGATAAACAATTTGTTGGACAATACTCAACGCAGTTACCACAAAAAATACAAATTCCAAAATCAATACTGTAATTAAGCAATCGTTTCTTTCGAATATCTGTTTCAAATTTCCAATCAACAACAGGCAGATCTATAGGACATACCCGAACGCATACTTCACAAGCAATACATTTATCAAATTCAAAATGGATTCGACCGCGAAAACGCTCCGATGTGATTAATTTTTCATAAGGATATTGAATAGTTACAGGTAAACGATTTGCTTGGGATAAAGTAATCATGAAACTTTGACCAATGTACCTTGCAGCTCGTATTGTTTGTTGACCATAATTCATGAAACCGGTTACCATAGGGAACATATTGTGAATATCTATGAATGTTTTGAGTTTATTTCTTTCTCTTGTTTGAGACAAGTAGCGAATATTGTATTCCTTTATCTTTATAGCGAAAGGAGTTGGGAAGAAGTTGTTAATAATAGATTACCGAGAGAAATAGGTAAAAGAAATTTCCAGCCAAGATTTAATAGTTGGTCCATTCTTAGTCTCGGTAAAGTCCACCTTGTTGTAATAGGAATGAACAAGAACAAATAAGTTTTAGCTAATGTAATAAAGATACCAATTGTCGTTCCAAAGATTCCATCCGCTTTATTTATTTCAACCAGCCCAGGAACAAATATGTATGGAATGGAAAGATTCGAACCTCCCAAGTAAAGAACTGTTACAAATAATGAGGAAACTAATAGATTTAGATAGGAAGCAATGTAAAATAAACCAAATTTGATTCCTGAATATTCGGTTTGATAGCCGGCTACTAATTCTTCTTCCGCTTCTGGTAAATCAAAAGGTAATCTCTCGCATTCCGCTAGGGAAGAAATTAGAAAAACGATAAACCCTATAGGTTGACGCCACAAATTCCACCCCCAAAAACCATATTTTGATTGTGCCCCAACTATATCAACTGTACTTAAACTGTTAGATAATCATAGTCGGTGGTAACATTACGGTTTCCATCGCTATTACAAAACCGTACATGAGATTTTCACCTCATACGGCTCCTCAGGGCCACAAATAAATGTAAGGACCAGACCGGTATTAGGTATTTTGATATGGTTATAGGATGGATAAAGTCAAAATCTAGCGGAGGATCCCCAATTATACCACTGGAATTCTGTCTGCTCTAAGGATAAAAAAAAAGTATTTCTGAATTAATCTCATCCTTTACGAAAAAAAAAAAATTCTGTGTTGAGTAATAACTTAATCAACCCTTCAATAAAATACTCCTTGTAGAAATATCACTAGATATTTCAACCCATCCTTTTATTTTCGATTACGAAAAAGAATTAGCTATTACACTAGTTCATGAATCATGACACGAATTTGATTTCTATCAATATATGAAAGAAAGAATAAAAGGATTCTTTTATATTGTAATTGTATTTTTTCTATTTTTTTGTTCCTCTTCTTCTTTCTGAGAGAAAATGGGGCTTAAAAGGGGGTAAAGGATTATTTCGTTCCTGATAGTTATTTCTTTAACTGGCGGATAGGAGCATGCTCTGGATCGGAATTGTGGGGAGTACTACCTGATCGTTTCTACCAACTTAAAGCCCCAATTAGTATTCTTTTTATGTTATGCAGAAGTATCCTTTTAGATAATTGACATAATCTACATTACTAACCCGTTGTGTGTATTTTGGTGTTCCTTCCTATTCCCCCACTTTGTGTTTTCAACCCCCTAATATATATTGTAATACATACAATAGCTAATGAAAAATGAAAATTCTATAGGGTTGGTCTTTTAAGCCCGCTTCAAGCTAGGATGATCAATCGACCTGTCTTGGGGTAAGGGACTTCCTCCACTTTTACTTTTGTTTACTTATCCTTAACGCTTGTACATAGGAAATGAGACTTAATCCACGTTTACTGCGAATTTAGAAGGTGTTTTCTTTCACTCATATATAACTATCTAATTTCTTTTATTAACCTAAAGAGTAAATAAATGAATAAAAAAAATGAGGATTTCTATTCAAGTTCTTTTTTTTTCTAGAACGAAAAGCTTAGGTTTTAGCGAATCGCACGTAGAGATATTGATAAAACACATAAAGTTAATGGTATTTCATAACTAATCGATTGAGCAGCAGCTCGCAGACCACCTAAAAAGGAATATTTATTATTTGATCCATATCCGGACATAAGAAGTCCAATAGGGGCAATACTTGAAATGGCAATCCATAAAAAAATACCGATATTGAGGTCAGCTAAAACAAGGTTATAACTAAAAGGAATTACTGAATAACTTAGTAGAATTGCTATGACTGCTATAGATGGACCAATACTGAATAAACTACTATTTCCTCTAGATGGAAGAAGGTTTTCTTTGAAAAGGAGTTTTGTCCCATCGGCTAAAGCTTGAAGAATTCCCAAAGGGCTGACGTATTCAGGCCCAATACGCTGTTGTATTCCTGCAGATATTTCTCTTTCTAACCACACAATTACTAGGACACCGATTGTGATTGCCAATACATAAATCGAAATAGGGGCAAGCGCCCATAGGATCCCATAGACCTCTTGTAGGGATTCCAATCTGGAAAAAGAATTGATATCTTGTACTTCGGGTGTAGCAATTATCATTTCAACGATCAACTTCTCCCATAATGATATCTATACTACCTAATATCGTCATAATATCAGCCAATTTCATTCTTTTAACTAACTGAGGAAGAATTTGCAAATTGATAAAACCCGGTGGGCGAATTTTCCATCTCCAAGGAAACCCACTTTGATCCCCTATCAGAAAAATTCCCAATTCTCCTTTTGGGGCTTCTACTCTCACATAAAGTTCTTGTTTTGTCAATTCAAAGGTAGGAGAGGGCTTTTTACTAATGAATCGATCTTCAAAATCATTCCGTTCTGGATCGCTTTCTCTATCAAAGCAGCGGATTTCTAAATTTTCATAGGGGCCTCCCGGAATTCCTTCTAAAGCCTGTTGAATAATTTTTACGGATTCCGTCATTTCACCGATTCGGACTAAATAACGAGCTAAGGAATCCCCTTCTTTTTGCCACTGGACTTCCCAATCAAATTCGTCATAACACTCATAATGATCAATTTTACGAAGATCCCATTCTATTCCAGACGCTCGTAGCATTGGTCCTGATAAACCCCAATTTATTGCTTCTTCTCCACCAATAATGCCTACTCCTTCAACTCGTTCTAAAAAAATAGGGTTTCGCGTAATAAGTTTTTGATATTCAGCAACCCCTGTTAAAAAATAATCGCAGAAATCCAAACATTTATCTATCCAACCATAGGGTAAATCAGCTGCTACTCCTCCGATACGAAAATAATTATGCATCATTCTCATACCGGTGGCAGCTTCGAACAGATCATATACTAATTCTCTTTCTCTGAAAATATAGAAGAAAGGAGTCTGTGCACCAATATCTGCCATAAAAGGGCCAAGCCATAACAGATGGGAAGCTATACGACTCAACTCCAACATAATTACTCTGATATAGCTGGCCCTTTTAGGTACGCGAATATTTCCCAACTGCTCTGGTCCATTTACAGTTATTGCTTCTGTGAACATAGTAGCTAAATAATCCCAACGGGTTACATAAGGTAGATATTGTATAATTGTTCGGTTTTCCGCAATTTTTTCCATCCCTCTGTGTAAATAACCCAATATTGGTTCACAGTCAATAACATCTTCACCGTCTAGAGTAACGATGAGACGAAGAACACCATGCATTGACGGGTGGTGAGGTCCCATATTGACTATCATAAATTCTTTTTCTGTAGCTAGTATACTCATAGGTTTTTCCTCGATTCATTCTTACATGAATTGTTGAAAACAACAAGAAGTTCATCAACAGTCAAAATAAAAAAATTCGAAATTGTTTTTCAAATTAACGATTTTTTGACTCCCGGATATTCAACTTACTAATTAATTCTTTATAACGTACTCTATTTTTCTTTGACAAATAAGCTAGTAGGCGTTGGCGTTTTTCCAAAATTTTACGTAGACCCCTTTGAGATAAATAGTCTTTTCTGTGCAATTCTAAATGTGAAGTAAGTCTCCGGATCTTGTTGGTGAAACGAAATACTTGAAATTCAACCGATCCGCTGTTTTTTTCTTTTTTGTCTTGAACCCTAACAGAGATGAATGCATTTTTTATCATAAAACGAAACCCCGCCCCCTTCCTTTTTTAAGATTAATTTTACTGATCAGTAATAATAATACTAGTTACTTCAATTTGATATACACAATAATCTTAAGTTCGTTATGAACTTGCTAGAAAATCAATATCAATAATCAATCAAATTTTCAATTTGATTAGGGATCCAAAAGGATGGTATATTTCGGCAAAAGAGAAAAATTTGGACCTAAAAAAAAAAGAGTTTCTTGATTCATTTATGGATCTAATTAATATGTTCGCCATTAATTTGATATCTTGTATCAGACTGGAATGGAAGACAAGACATGTATACATTTCTTTGTTTTCATATCCCAAAATGGGATATGATAGATAGGAAAAGCACACTATTAACGAATTTTCAATCGTGGATACATATGGACCCTTACCATACTGAAACGACTCCCATTATTGGTATTAAACCAATACCGATTCATACAAATTAAATCTTCTAATCGAGAATTGGCCCAAATAAAGAACTTTAATTGAATTAGTTGATTTTTCTCTCTAGCAAGATTTTTGTTTTTATCCAAAACGTGGCCGCCGCCCTTTCCGTTATTAAAAAATACTGGATTTGTCTGCATACCATTTTGATTCTTCGAATTGAAACAAATTAGAGTTCTTAATTCTCTACGACGTTTAGGGAGTAAAATATTTTCAGGAACAAGCAGCAAATCATAATGATTTTTGTTTCTATTTCCAGTCATTTTTTGATGTTTTGCAATGAATTCATCAAAATCTTTTTTATCAACATAGCCCTTTTCTTGGTATCTTTTAGTAATTTTGCGCTTATTCTTATGAACCAATGCAATACTTACGATTTGGTATAGAAAAAATTGCCCATCATTTTTTACAGACAAACGACGGGGTTCGATAATAAGCATTCCCCCTTTCGTCAATTCTTTAAGAGCGAAATTCTTCTTAGTGATCAAAGTAGGCAGACTAATTTCTCCCCCTTGAATAGAGGCTATAGTAACGTCGCGAGGATTTATTAGTCGAACCAGGTGACAATATACTTTAATATCAGTGAGTATTTTTTCTCTGAAAGAAAGAGCACCCCTCCATCGCAACTGCAAACACAAATATCTTTTTAGGAAGAAATCGAGCAGTACTTGGGTTTTGCTTTTGTATTGCTTTTTCTTTATACGGGTTTTCATGTCCGATCCCGTATAATTTTCTTCACCATCTTTTTCTTGGTTTGAGAGAACTGATCCAAGAATTACTTGCTTTTGTGCATCCGATCTCAGAGTTCCTTGGTCTGCGAGTTCGTTTTCTTCTTTACTTTGATTCGATAATTCAAGATATTCTTTTTGAGTAGGTGATATAAAAAGATCCGCTTCTTTCTTTCCGGTTCTATTTTTCTTACTATTTTCACTAAAATTGAAAAGAAGTAATTTGATTGGTATAATCCAGGGTTTCATTCTATATGCATTAAAAAGTAGCACAAATTCTGGGAAGAACCAAGATTCCGGGTTTGATATAGGACAACTTAGTATTTCTTCATTCATTCCCATCCAATCACAAAAGAACCCCTTTTGAGTGGATGGGTTAATTTTTTCATCTTGATGAATTGGAAGATAAAAGGGGACTCTGTTATTAATTGCATCAATTTTTTGATAATTATTGGACCCAATCCTAGTATTTTGATTACTGCTGGTACCAGTATCCATATCAACCCAGGCTTCCATATTGGCCTTATTTCTAAGACAAAAATTAAGAATTCTCCAATCAAAATATTTTCTATACAAGAATTTTTCCATATACATAATATCATCTTCCCCTATATAATTATTGATAGAGATACTTCCCAGCATAGCCAACAATTTTCCTTTCTTTCTATTGTAATTATAATAATACTCTTCTTTATTATTTACTTGGACTAGTGATCTATCAATATACGAGTCTTTCTTATCTTCATAATTAATCGATTTATATGATAAAAGATCATATCTATAGTGTTTTTTAAAATTCGATTTTTGATTACGTAATAGGTCTGCTTCAAAAAAATGTTGTTTTTCGCAATGAGTTAATCCATTTTTTTCATACGAATCTCTTTTAATTAAATCTTTATTTTGAGCCATACAGTGTTGATTGGCTCTATTTCGCCATTCTTGTGGTACTAATCTAGTCCATTTAATCCGAGAGAAATCATATTGATAATGCCCGCTTAACCAGTGTTTTCGTGGATTCCTTCCAAAATTCAAAAAGGATTTATGTCTTAATTGGTAATTAAAGATTCCGTGTTTTTCAAAAAAATCTTTTATTTCATTCTTAAGAAATAGAGATGTTCCGTGATATTGAAGAACGGGTCTTAAATTATAAAAGTTCAAAATTGGGACTTGTAATAATTTGTAAAATACATATGCTTGTGATTGTGAAAAAGACGATAAATTACAAGAAATCTTTGAATTCTTATTACTAGTCTTAGAAAGTGATTTTTGGATAGTCGAAATAAAGTTAATTCTATTTTTATTTGTTTTATTAATTCTTTCGGGATTTGATTCATTATTGGGGATGTTTTTCTCAATAATTTTCATTTTTTTTCTTGTTGATTCACGAAAAGATTTTGTATTGATTCTTGGAATAGTAAGGGTAGATAGAAAAATATTTCTGTATATCTTTTCAATGACAAATTTTAGAAACAAATAGGATTTACGGATTAATCGAGCATTTCTTTTTTTTAATATCCGCCAAATCCTTTTTGATGGGTCTAATATTTTAACAGAATAAGTTGGTTTGTTCGAACTAATATTTGTTTCTTGAGTTAGCGATCCTTTTTTCTTTTCTTTTGTAATTTTATATATTTGATTTCTGATTCTGCTTGTTCTATTAGTCAGATTTTTCATTTTTTTTTCGGTCCGGTATAATTTCGTCCAATCCATAGATGAAATTTCAATAGACGGTTCGTGAATCATCTGCTTACTGATTATCGAATTTTTTTGAGTTTCCCTTAATTTATCGATTTCTCTCAAGTTTATTTTTGAAAGTTTTTTTTTTTTTCCTTCTTTGAAATCCCTTAAAACTATAAAAGACTTAGTTTTCAATTTTCTAATTTTTTTTTTTAGTTCTTGAAAAATGGGTTCAAAAAAGGAACGTCGTTTTCGGGGAGAACCGAACGGCATGTCAGTTTCCAGCCCCAAAGCTGTTAAAAAACAAAAATCAGTTTCTTGTTCACTTTTTCGATCTTTATGAGAGGATTGTATCGTAGATCCGTGCCAGGGTTTCAGGTGAAAAGGGAATAGGATCTTTATCTGAATACCTTCTATTAACCAGTTTTTCGGAAATTCTGTTTCAGATAAATTAACACCATCATAAGTGCATTTAACATAAATTTCACGATTCCAATCCTTAAAATCCTCGGACCACTCGGGATTTTGGAATAATAGTATGCGAACCACATTTTTAGCTATTATCAATAACGGTAATATAATATTTTTTCTAAGAATCGATTGCATTACTAACATAGAACTTCTTAGTATTCGAGTAAGTAAACGCTTATCCCAGCCTTCTGCTTGTTTTATACGTACCATTTCTTGTCTTTGGTATCTTTCGCCTTTGAGCTTCTTTTTTTCTTTTTTATCCAAGTTTCTTGTCTTTGCGTTTGTATAATCAGAAAGTTTTTGGTTGTTATTTTTTACCATCCAATTTCGAAGAATTACTTTCATCAGTTGGGAGATATCAAAAGATAAATAAAGGGTTTTGTCTATTCTGTCTAAAAAAAGAGGGGAATGGGCATTTGCTTGAACTGGTTTCCAAATAACGGTTTTACGTCTTTGTGCGCGTATGGAACTTTTGATTATATATCGACGAAAATCTGATTGTTCCAAATAACGTGGCAAAGCCAACACTTCTTTTGTCTGTTGATCAACAGCAATTACTAAACGTTTGGCTTTTCGTGAACGAAATGCATGTTCCCCTCTTACATTTTCGTCGTATTCTCCCAGTTCTTGGTATACATTATGGATTAATTTGTATGACCACCGGGGAACTCTTTTACTAATTTCTTTTATCGCTTTTTTTCTAATTTTTTGATCATTGGGATCCGTTATAACTGCATCGAATAAAAAATTTAAACTTTTTATTTGATTTTCGGAATCGATGTGTTCTCGTTCCCGTTCTGTAAATAAAGACCGCACTTCTTCGCTTGAAAATGCTTTTCGATTAAATCGGTCTATTGTCTGTTCAAATTTGTGATAATCATTAATAAGGATTAGATTGTGAATTTTATTTATCCAAAGCGTTCTTATCTTATTTTTGATATAAGTTGTATTTAGGATTGGGGGTGAAAATAATTTGTTGATTT